AGTAAAATGCCTGATTTAAAGGATTATCGTGATAGGATAAATAATGTAATTTTATTACTTTTACTACCTATTAAATCATTTTACATCTAACAGAATTAAACTGTCATCCTAAAAAATCAAAAATTTTTGTGCACCCTACACCAAAATGTAGAAAAGTAAGCTAAATTTAAGCTAATGAGTTCATACCTCATCTATAGAGTTAATCTCTCTTTTCTAATGCCCAATAATTCGATCAAAATCCTTTTCTTAAGAACCTTAAGAAGAGGTGTATTAATTTCATTATGTGCTAATTCATGATTAGGAGCATGAATAGGTTTAGAAATTAATTTACTCTCCTTTATCCCCCTACTTTCCTCTACCAAAAACATATTTTCAACAGAAGCCTCATTAAAATATTTTCTAATTCAAGCTATTGCTTCATCTACTCTTCTCTTCTTAATTCTCTTAAAAATTAACATTCAAGAAATTTTTTATCTAGATAAAAATAAAATATGAAATACTTTACTAATAACCCCTTTATTAATAAAAATTGCTTGTGCTCCTTTCCACTGATGGTTACCATCAGTAGTTGAGGGCCTATCATGAATAAATTGTTTCATCATTTTATCTATTCAAAAAGCAGCTCCCCTTATCTTAATTTCTTATTTGTTAACTAATAATATTTTTATTCAATTTATAGTTATTTCCTCAGCTATTATCGGAGCTATTGGAGGGTTAAATCAAATCTCAATACGAAAAATTTTATCTTTTTCATCAGTTAATCACATTAGATGAATGTTAGTATCTATAACTATAGGGTCTAACTTATTAATAATCTACTTTATCATTTACATAATTAACCTTATCTCAATTATTTCAATAATAGTGTCAATAAATTTATCTTACATTACACAAACATTCAATTTAATGAATAATAAAAAAATCATTAAATTTATCCTTTTCACTTCAATACTTTCTTTAGGAGGATTACCTCCTTTCCTAGGATTTTTCTCTAAATGAGTTATTATCCAGTATCTAATTCAAAACGTAATATATACCACAACAGTTATTCTTATTTTAACCTCCCTCCTAACCTTATTTTATTATATACGAGTTATATACACAACATTATTAATTACAAATTCTGAAGTTATTTGAATTACCTCTACCCTTCACTTCAAATTTTATAATTCAAATATTATTATATTCTCATTGATCATTATTACTTTAGGAATATTAATTTGTACTATAATTTTATTAGCACAATAAAGGCTTTAAGTTAAAAAAACTAATATCCTTCAAAGCTATAAATAAAGAAAATTACCTTTAAGTCTTAGTAACATTTACACCATTAGAATTGCATTCTAACATCATTTCTTGAATATAAGACCTTGGTAAAAAAGAATAATCTTCTAAATAAATTTACAATTTATCACTTATACCTCAGCCATTTTACCTTTCAATATTAAACTTCCTTCTTCTTATTGCAACGATGATTATTCTCAACAAATCATAAGGATATTGGAACATTATACTTTATTTTTGGAGCTTGAGCTGGAATACTTGGAACTTCTTTAAGAATCTTAATCCGAACAGAATTAGGTCAACCAGGTTCTCTAATTGGAGATGACCAAACTTATAATGTTATCGTAACCGCTCATGCATTTATTATAATCTTCTTTATAGTGATGCCTATTATAATTGGAGGTTTTGGAAATTGATTAGTACCTTTAATATTAGGAGCTCCTGATATAGCATTTCCCCGTATAAATAATATAAGTTTTTGACTTTTACCTCCTTCAATTATTCTTTTATTAGTTAGTAGTATAGTGGAAAGAGGGGCAGGGACAGGTTGAACTGTATATCCTCCTCTTTCAGCTAACATTGCTCATGCAGGCTCTGCAGTTGACTTAACTATTTTCTCTTTACATTTAGCAGGAATATCAAGAATTATAGGAGCAGTAAATTTTATTACCACTATAATTAATATAAAACCTATTTACATAAATCAAACACAACTACCTTTATTTGTATGATCAGTAGGAATTACAGCATTATTACTTTTATTATCTTTACCAGTTCTTGCAGGAGCAATTACTATGCTTTTAACTGACCGAAATCTAAATACTTCTTTTTTTGATCCAGCAGGAGGAGGTGATCCTATTCTCTACCAACACTTATTCTGATTTTTTGGACATCCCGAAGTTTACATTTTAATTTTACCAGGATTTGGTATAATTTCTCATGTTATCTCTCATGAAAGTGGAAAAAAAGAGGCATTTGGAAATTATGGTATAATTTGAGCCATATCAGCTATTGGTTTTCTTGGATTTGTTGTATGAGCTCATCATATATTTACTGTAGGAATAGATGTTGATACCCGAGCTTACTTTACAAGAGCTACTATAATTATTGCTGTACCAACAGGAATTAAAATTTTTAGTTGATTAGCAACAATATATGGAACTAAAATAATTTACAGTCCAGCCTCTTTATGAGCACTAGGTTTCATTTTTCTATTTACCGTTGGAGGATTAACTGGTGTAATTTTAGCGAATTCAGCTATTGATATTATTTTACATGACACATATTATGTTGTTGCTCACTTTCACTATGTTCTTTCAATAGGAGCTGTATTTGCTATTATAGCTGGATTTATCCACTGATATCCACTTTTTACAGGATTATCTCTTAATTCAAATTGACTTAAAAGTCAATTTCTAATTATATTTATAGGAGTAAACTTAACATTTTTCCCTCAACACTTCCTTGGGTTAGCAGGTATACCTCGACGATATTCAGATTACCCTGATGCATATACTGCATGAAATATTTTATCCTCAATAGGGTCAATAATTTCTCTTATTGCTGTTCTAATATTTATTTATATTTTATGAGAAAGAATAACTTCTAATCGATTAGTACTATTCTCATCACAAACAAATAACTCTATTGAATGAATTAATAATTTACCCCCGGCTGAACACACTTACAATGAATTAACATTAATTACTAATTAATAATTATTCTAATATGGCAGAATAGTGCCAAGGATTTAAACTCCTTATATAAAGTTAATCCTTTTTTTAGAACAAATAAAATTAAATAATGTCCACATATGCAGAATTAGGTTTACAAGATAGTGCTTCTCCTTTAATAGAACAATTAATATATTTTCATGATCATTCAATATTTATTATTACCATTACTACAATTACTGTTGGATATATAATTTTATCTTTAATAATAAATAAATATATTGATCGACACGTTATAGATGGTCAATATTTAGAAATCCTTTGAACTATTTTACCAGCTATTGTATTAATTTTTATTGCTCTTCCATCTCTTCGCATTTTATATTTAATTGATGAAAATTCTAACCCTACATTAACTTTAAAAACAATTGGTCACCAATGATATTGAAGCTATGAATATTCAGACTTCATAAATATTGAATTTAATTCTTATATAACTCCTCAAAATGAATTAGAATTATTTAATATTCGACTCCTCGAAGTTGATAATCGAACCACTTTACCAATAAATACATTAACACGTATTTTAATTACATCAGAAGATGTAATTCATTCATGAACTATTCCTAGTATTGGAGTAAAAGCTGATGCTACTCCTGGTCGATTAAATCAAGCCACCTTTTGATTTAATCGACCAGGAGTATTTTATGGACAATGTTCAGAAATTTGTGGAACAAATCATAGATTCATACCTATTGTAATTGAAAGAACTTTAACAAATGATTTCTTAAAATGAATTTTCAATATCTCTGAATCATTAGGTGACTGAAAAGCAAGTAATGGTCTCTTAAACCAAATAATAGTAATTTTGCAATTACTCCTAATGATAAAAAAGTTAGTTAAATAGATAACCTTAATATGTCATATTAAAATCATTATATTCTATAATACTTTTTTATTCCTCAAATAAGACCTATAAATTGATTAATACTATTTACATTTTTCTCAACTCTACTTATTATTTATAACATTATAAATTACTACTCACCTTATAATAAATTTACTTACAAAATAACTTCAAAACTTCCCAGCAAATATATTTTTTGAAAATGATAACAAACTTATTTTCAGTATTTGACCCCTCTTCTAATATTATAAATTTATCAATCAACTGAACAAGAATAATAATTGGATTAATATTAATTCCTACTTCTTTTTGATTAATTCCAAATCGAAAAATAATCCTATGAAATCTTATTTTAAATAAACTACATGAAGAATTTAAATTATTAATTGGAAAAAAATATATTAACAAAGGATCAACTTTCCTTTTCATTTCCATTTTTTCAATTATCCTATTTAATAATTTTATAGGATTATTCCCTTATATTTTTACTAGAACAAGTCATATAGTTATAACTATAACTCTTGCTTTACCTTTGTGACTAAGCTTTATAATTTATGGATGAGTTAATAATACTAAACATATATTTATCCACTTAGTTCCACAAGGAACTCCAGGTCTTTTAATACCTTTTATAGTTTGCATTGAAACTATTAGAAATATTATTCGACCTGGAGCTTTAGCTATTCGTTTAGCTGCAAATATAATTGCAGGACACCTCTTATTAACTTTACTAGGAAATACAGGAAATAATATTATAATATCTTTATTACCCTTTTTAATTATTACACAAATTTTACTTTTAATATTAGAATCAGCTGTAGCTATTATTCAATCTTATGTTTTTGCAGTTTTGAGAACTCTATATTCTAGAGAAGTAAATTAATAATGTCAATACAACATCATATAAATCATCCTTATCATATAGTTACTTATAGACCTTGACCAATTATTGCAGCTATAAGTATTATAATTTCAATATTAGGCTTCATCAAATTTTCATATGAATTTAATGAAAATTTAATACTTCTAGCAATATTAATTTTAACTTTAACTACTATTCAATGGTGACGTGATGTTGTACGTGAAAGTACATATCAAGGGTTTCACACTAAAGAAGTAATTACTGGATTACGATGAGGAATAATTCTATTTATTATTTCAGAAGTTTTTTTCTTTATATCTTTTTTCTGAACATTTTATCATAGAAGTTTAGCTCCTGTAATTGATCTAGGCTCAATTTGACCTCCCTTAGGAATTGTTCCTTTTAATGCTTTACAAATTCCTCTTCTTAATACTACAGTTCTCCTGGCTTCAGGAATTACAATTACATGAAGTCATCATGGGTTACTTGAAAATAATTATAATCAATCCATTCAAGGTTTAATTTTAACTATTATCTTAGGATTATATTTTACAGCCCTACAATTATATGAATATATAGAAGCACCATTCACTATTGCTGATTCAGTATTTGGTTCCACGTTTTTTGTAGCAACAGGATTTCATGGTTTACATGTAATTATTGGGACTACTTTTTTAATTACATGTTCAATACGAATAATATTTATACACTTCACATCAAATCATCACTTTGGTTTTGAAGCAGCCGCATGATACTGACACTTTGTAGATGTAGTTTGATTATTTTTATATATTTCTATTTACTGATGAGGAGGTTATTTATTTAGTATACAAGTAAGTACATTTAATTTCCAATTAAAAAGTCTAAATTTTAGAATAAATAATTATAATTATAATAATTATATCTGCAATTATTTTTAGCATCTCTACTATTATTATAATTTTAACTAATTTTCTATCAAAAAAAACTATTGAAGACCGAGAAAAAAATTCCCCTTTTGAATGTGGATTTGACCCTATTTCATCTTCACGTCTCCCCTTCTCTTTACGATTTTTTCTAATTGCAATTATCTTTTTAATTTTTGATGTAGAAATCACCTTAATTTTACCAATAACAATTATTCCTTTTAATTCTAATATCTTTATATGAACAATTACAAGAATTATATTCCTTACAATTTTAATCATTGGTCTCATTCATGAATGAAATCAAGGTTCTCTCGAATGAGCCTCCTAATTTTAGGGTTATAGTTAATAATAACATTTGATTTGCACTCAAAAAGTATTGAAATTTCAATTTTCCTTAAATTAAGTAAGAAACAAAATAATTGTAATCAGTTTCGACCTGATATTAAGATATAATATATCCTTATTTTCTTAATTGAAACCAAATTAGAGGTATATCACTGTTAATGATATTATTGAATATAAGCTCCAATTAAGAAAATATGTTGTTAAACGAATATAAGCTGCTAACTTAATATTCAAGTGGTTAAAATCCATTTATATTTTGATTTATATAGTTTAAAAAAAACATTACATTTTCATTGTAAAGATAAATTTTTTTTTATAAATATTTATTCAAAGATAATTATTATCTCTTTAACAGCTTCAATGTTATTCTCTTTATAAGATATTTGAATATATAATTAATGTAATTATTAATAATGCAATAACAAAAAATACTAAATAAGATTTAAAATCATTTATTTGAATTCACTGATTAATCCCACTTAATTTTATTAATACATAATATAAATTTTGTGCTCCAAAGTATTCTCTTCAACCTATATCTACATATTTTATAGAATTTAATCCAATATTTAAAGGTAAATTTCTTACACCTTTAGTAAAAATTATAGGTATAAATCATATAGATCCTGAATAAATAATTATTTCATATTTATTAAATAAATTAAAATAATAATTTATTCTATATTTAAATAATATTCTCCCTAATCATAAACCCATTACTCTTACTAAAATTGGAAGCATTTTTATAATTAAAGGTAAACAAATAAAATAAGGAGTTAAAAAAATTATTCAATTTAATATACTCCCCCCTATTACTGCAAAAATTATTAAACCTAATATTCCATAAAGTATAAATCAACTTTCTTCACTTAATTTACATATAGAAACTAAGTTATAATCTCCTCATATTACGTAATAAAATAAACGAAACGTATAACAAACAGTTAAACCAGTTGAAAAAAAATATAATATATATATAAATATATTTAAATAACTTAAAGAAATTATCTCCAAAATTAAATCCTTAGAATAGAATCCTGTTAAAAAAGGTAAACCACATAAAGCAAAATTTGAAATTATAAAACAAGCTGAAGTTAAAGGTATAAAAGTAGTTAAATTACCTATAAAACGAATATCCTGAAAATTTTTTATATTATGAATTACTATTCCTGCACACATAAATAATAATGCTTTAAATAAAGCATGAGTCAATAAATGAAAAAAAGCTAGATCAGCAAAACCTATAGATAAAATTCTTATTATTAATCCTAATTGACTTAATGTAGATAAAGCAATAATTTTCTTTAAATCATATTCAAAATTAGCACTTAAACCAGATATAAATATTGTTAATACAGAAATTACTAATATTAATCTTAATAATCATTCTGGTAAAGCCTTACTAAATCGAATTAATAAATAAACACCTGCAGTTACTAAAGTAGAAGAATGAACTAAAGCAGAAACAGGTGTAGGAGCAGCCATAGCAGCAGGTAATCATGCTGAGAAAGGAATTTGAGCTCTTTTTGTTATTCCTGCTAAAATGATTAATAATATAATTAAATATATTTCACTATAATTAAGGCAATCCAAATAAAAAATATAATTTCATCTACCAAAATTTAATATTCAAGCAATTGCTATTAATAAAGCCACATCTCCAACTCGATTAGATAAAGCAGTTAATATTCCAGCATTATATGATTTTACATTTTGATAATAAATAACTAAACAGTAAGAAATTAAACCTAATCCATCTCATCCTAACAAAATTCTAATTAAATTAGGGCTAATAATTACAAATACTATTGATAATACAAACATTAACACTAAAAAAATAAATCGATTTAATATTATATCTCCACTTATATAATCCTCTCTATATAAAATTACTAAAGATGAAATTAATAAAACAAATCTCATAAATAATAAAGATATTCAATCTAGTAGTATTGTTATAACAATTGTTGAAGAATTTAATCTAATAATCTCTCATTCAATAAAATAAATTAAATCATTTAAAATAAAATATAAACTTATTATAAATATTAATGATGATAAAAATATTAACAAAAAAAATCTAATAAAACATAAAGATAAATATAACATGACTTAAAATAAAATTTATATCTATGATACCACAAATCATAATTTTCCTTTAAACTATTTAAGTAAATTAAAATCAAATTAAAATAAATTCTCCTTTTAAAATTAACAAATTTAAAGGTAATCAATGTAAGAATAATAATAAATATTCACGACAAAATCCTCTCACTCTTCTAAAAATTCCTGAATAATAAATACCATGTTGACTATATGAAAATAAATATAAAGAATATGAAGCCCCAAAAAAAGAAATTAATATTAAAAATAATATTACTATTCATATTCAACCTATTATTCTATTAATTAATCCAATTTCCCCTAATAAATTTAATGAGGGAGGAGCAGCTATATTACAAGAAGAAAGTAAAAATCACCATAAAGCTATTCTTGGTATTAAGTTTAATAAACCTTTATTAATTAATAAACTTCGTCTACTTAATCGCTCATATCTAATATTTGTTAAACAAAATAAACCTGAAGAACATAAACCGTGAGCAATTATTAAAACAAATGTTATATAAAAACCCCAAGTATTTAATGTTATTAAACCCCCAATAACTAATCCTATATGCGCAACAGATGAATAAGCAACTAAAGCTTTTATATCAACCTGACGTAAACATAAAATACTTACTAAAAATCCTCCTACTAAACTAATTGATAATCAAATAATATTAAATACTATTCCAATTTCTATTAAATATTCAAATACTCGTAATAAACCATAACCTCCTAATTTTAATAAAACCCCTGCTAAAATTATAGAGCCTGAAATAGGAGCTTCAACATGTGCTTTAGGTAATCATAAATGAAATATATATATAGGCATTTTAACTAAAAATGCCAAAACTATTCTTAAATATAAAAAAAAGTTTATAAAATTTATTTTATATACCAAAGAAAAAGTTAAAAATCCTATAAAATTATATATATATATAGTGCCTAATAATAATGGTAAAGAAGCAAATAAAGTATAAAAAAGTAAATAAATTCCAGCTTGTAAACGTTCTGGTTGATATCCTCAACCAAAAATTAAAAATAATGTAGGAATTAATCTACTTTCAAAAAAAAAATAAAAAGAAATAATATTTAATCTACAAAATGTACAATACAATATCAATAACAGTAATAAAATCATAAATAAAAATAAATTATTATAAAATTTATGTTGAACTACAGAATAACTTGCTAAAATTATTAAAATACAAATTCAAAATCTTAATATTACTAATCCATATGATAAAAAATCATATCCAAAAGTATAACTCAATCCTCCTCAACAAAAAAAAACAATATTAATTATATATAATAAACAAGAAAAAAATAATAAATTCTGAATTAATCATCAAGATCTATTCATAAAACATAAAGGGATTAAAAAAATTAAATACATAATATAACTTAACATTGCAATAAACCAAATGAATTAAAATAATCATTACCATAAGTACGAATTATTGAAACTAAAATTGATAAACCTAAAGCTCCTTCACATACAGCAAAAGATAAAAAAAATATTGTAATATATAATTCTCCTCTTATTATAATAATATAATTATATAAAATCATAAATAAAACTAAAATAATAAATTCTAATCTTAGTAAAGTTATTAATAAATGTTTACGTTTAGAAGAAAATACTCATAATCCACAAATAAATATTAAATAAAATATTATTAACATTAATTTCTAAACGTTTTAATAGTTTATCATAAAACATTGGTCTTGTAAACCAAAAAAAAGTTCAACTTTTAAAACTTCAAAGGAAAGATAGTCTTATCTTTAATCCCCAAAATTAATATTTTATTTAAACTACCCTTTGATATTATATATTTACTCTTAAATATAAGTTTAACTTTAAGATTTATTTTTTTATTCCTAAATCATCCTTTATCTATAGGTTTAATTCTTTTTCTTCAAACAATTTTAATTTGCCTAATAAGAGGTTATATATCTTTAACTTTTTGATTTTCTTATATTCTTTTATTAATCTATTTAGGTGGAATATTAGTATTATTTATATATATTACCAGATTAGCTTCAAATGAAATGTTTTTTTATTCTAATAAAATTATGATATTGATTATCATTTTACCTTCAATCTCTTTATTAATATATTTTATATTTATAAATCCTTCATTAAATTCATATGAAAATATAGAAAATAATTTAATGTCCAACTTTATATCAAATAATTTTTTATTAAAAATATATAATCAACCCATTAATATAATTACTATTTTAATTGCCTCATATCTATTCTTAACCTTAATTGCTGTAGTTAAAATTATTAATATTTTTAAAGGACCCTTACGTCAAATAAATTAATGAATATACCCTTACGGAAAATTCACCCCTTAATTAAAATTTCAAATAATGCTTTAGTTGATCTTCCTACCCCCTCTAATATCTCAACATGATGAAATTTTGGATCTCTGTTAGGTCTTTGTTTAGTCATTCAAATTTTAACTGGATTATTTCTAGCAATACATTATTCTGCTCATATTGAACTTGCTTTTTCAAGAGTAGTTCATATTTGTCGGGATGTTAATTATGGTTGATTATTACGTACACTTCATGCGAATGGTGCTTCTATATTTTTTATTTGTATTTACCTTCATATTGGACGAGGATTATATTACGGTTCTTATAAATTCTATTTTACATGAATAACAGGAGTTATTATTTTATTTTTAGTTATAGCAACCGCTTTTATAGGATATGTTCTACCTTGAGGTCAAATATCATTTTGAGGTGCCACCGTAATTACTAATTTACTCTCAGCCGTACCATATATTGGGATTGATTTAGTACAATGAGTATGAGGAGGTTTTGCAGTAGATAATGCCACATTAAATCGATTTTTCACATTTCATTTTGTTTTACCATTTATAGTAGCTGCTATAGTTATAATACATTTACTTTTTTTACACCAAACAGGATCTAATAATCCTTTAGGAATTAATAGTAATATTGATAAAGTCCCTTTCCACCCATATTTTACACTTAAAGACATCTTAGGTTTTATCATATTATTTACCTTTCTATCAATTATTTCTTTAAAAGAACCTTATATTTTAGGAGATCCAGATAATTTTATTCCCGCCAATCCGCTAGTTACTCCTGTTCACATTCAGCCAGAATGATATTTCTTATTTGCATATGCTATTCTCCGATCTATTCCTAATAAATTAGGAGGAGTAATTGCTTTAGTAATATCAATTGCAATTCTATTTTTTATACCATTAACAATTACTAACTCCCGAGGTTTCCAATACTATCCTATTAATCAATTTATATTTTGATTTATAGTTTCAATTGTAATTCTCCTTACATGAATTGGAGCACGACCAGTTGAAGATCCATATGTTTTAACTGGGCAAATCTTAACTTCTTTATACTTCTTATATTACATTTTAAACCCTTTAATTATTAAGACATGAGATAATCTATTATATTATTAATCAATTAAGTTATAAGCTTTAATGAATAAGATTATGTCTTGAAATCATAATTAAAGGGTTTAAATCCCTTATTAACTTTAAATCACTTAAACAAACCTTTTAAAGAAAAATTTTTAAGCCTAAATAAAAAAATAAAAAATTTAAAGATAATGGTAAAAATCTCTTCCATGCTAAGTACATTAATTTATCATAACGATAACGAGGTAAAGTACCTCGAACTCAAATAAATATAAAAGCAATTAAAATTAATTTTACATAAAATATAAATGAATTTAAATTTGAACCTAAAAAAATAATGCATATTAATATTCTTATAAATAAAATTCTTGAGTATTCACTTAAAAAAATTAATGCAAAACCTCCTCCTCCATACTCAACATTAAATCCTGAAACTAACTCTGATTCCCCTTCAGTAAAATCAAAAGGTCTCCGATTAGTTTCAGCTAAACATGAAATAAATCAAATATTACATAAAGGTATTGAAAAAAAAAATAATCAAATTCCTATTTGATAATAATAAAAATCAAGTAAAGAATATCTATTAATTAAAAAAACAAAAGATAATAAAATTAAAGCCAATCTAACTTCATAAGAAATTGTTTGAGCTACTGCACGTAATCCTCCTAATAAAGCATAATTTGAATTTGAAGATCATCCAGCTAATATAACAGTGTATACTCTTATACTAGTGCAAACTAATAAAAAAAATAATCCTAACTTAAAATTATATAAACCTCTTATATAAGGTATTAACATTCATAAAACCAAAGATAAAAATAATGAAAATACCGGACATACGTAATATAATAAATAATTTGAAGTTAAAGGATTAAAATGTTCTTTACAAAATAATTTAATAGCATCTCTAAAAGGTTGTAAGGTTCCTATTAAGCCAACCTTATTTGGGCCTTTACGTAAATGAATATAACCTAAAACCTTTCGTTCTAGTAAAGTAAAAAAAGCCACTCCAATTATTACAAAAATGATTAAAATTAATCTTACAAATATTAATATATTCAACTCTTTTAACATTTACTACTTATGATATTATCACATTTACAAATTCTAAATTTGTTACACTTAATTCTGCCAAAATAGTAATTTATAATATTCATTTCAACTAAAATTATTTTAAATATTTGGTCCTCTCGTACTAAAACATTTCATAAAATTAAAGATAGAAACCAACCTGGTTTACACCGGTTTAAACTCAGATCATGTAAGATTTTAATGGTCGAACAGACCAAATAATTGAACATCTACACCCAATATTTATCTTAATCCAACATCGAGGTCATAATCATTTTTTTCGATTTGAACTCTTAAAAAATATTATGCTGTTATCCCTAAGGTAATTTAATCTTATAATCATAATTTATGGATCTTTTATTTATCTATTAATATTTATATTAAAAAAGAGTTTCATTTATCTTTTAATCGCCCCAATTAAATAAACTCTAATAATAATTAAAAATTTCCATTAAACTTAATAAAAAAAGATATTTATTAAACTCTATAGGGTCTTCTCGTCCCTTAATATCATTTAAGTTTTTTTACTTAAAACCTAAATTCAATTCCACTTTAATATAAAACAGTTATCACCTCATCCAATCATTCATTCCAGCCTTTAATTAAAAGACTAATTATTATGCTACCTTTGCACAGTCAAAATACTGCGGCCCTTCAAAATTTCTTCAGTGGGCAGATTAAATTTCCTATAACTTATCAAGAAACCATGTTTTTAATAAACAGGTGAGTGAATATTTTGCCTAATTCTTTATATTAATACATTATTAAATCAATAACAATATAATACTTCAAATTTACTAATTAAATCATATTTATTAAAAAATTTAAATTAAAATCAATATTTTAATATATAAATTAAATACATTTATAAATCTAATAAATTCAGAATCAAATTTTAACATTCTTTAATCAAGAACAAATTCTAAATTCATAAAATCCTCTTTTTACATATTTACATTATAATTATTATTTCAAAAAGCTAATCCCCTTTGAAATTTTAAATATAAAATACTTTAAAATAAAAGTTTTAAAATAACTTATATTTCATGAATTAAATTCATTTATTAAAAAACTAGATATCTTAAAAAACGATTAACATATCATTACCAATTCAAAAATTCTTAATGTTTATTTTACAACAACTAACTTATTTAATTAAATCTTTTTAATTCGAGAAAAAAAATTAAATAATTCACTTTAATATATTCTGAAACACAAGATACATTAATAATAATACCTTTCCTTACTTATATCAATTAAATTATTTCACCCATTCCCCTACAATACTAATTCACTATAGTAAATATAATTTAATCAATATATTTTACAACAACATTAATTTATTTAATTAAAATAATTTATAAGACTTCACTCAACAAAACAAGATTATTAATTTCAAATTATATCGAATCGCACGAAAACTTTTTTCAGTGTAAATGAAAGTCTTAACTTAAAGTTTAATTTGAATATCTCCTTCTAGGTACATCTTCCGATACACCTACTTTGTTACGACTTGTCTCATCTTAATAACGAGAATGACGGGCGATGTGTACATATTATAGAGCTAGAAATCATAATAACAATCTTCATAATATTACATTTAAATCCACCTTTAAATTACATTTCAATAATTCCTCCGTTTTAAATAAATTTTATTGTAATCCATTATTCAACTTATATATTACTGCACCTTGACTTGAAATATTAATTAATTTAATATTCAGAAAATTATCTTATAATATATTCATAAACAGCGGTATACAAGAAATAACATAAGTAAGATTCAACGTGGATTATCGATTACATAACAGATTCCTCTAAAAAGACTATAATACCGCCAAATTCTTTAAGTTTAAAGATTTAACTATTAATACTTCAGCTTAATTAAATTTACAATTAAAATAATAGGGTATCTAATCCTAGTTTATATTTTCATTTTAGTAATATTAATCCTGCTATTAAATATATTTATTAAATATTTTAAATTTCACCTTAAAATATTTAAACTTCATATTTAATATTATAATACAGTAATTACTTAAAAACCAATAATATTTATTTGAATTTACTGTATAACCGCGGATGCTGGCACAACTTTAACCAATTCTTTTAACATTTACCAAATCTAAAATACTTTAATATCAATAAAATAATCCACTGCACTCATCAAATTTAAGTTCATCAAGAAATTAAATTCTGCATAAACTTACATGTAGACTTACGTTAAAATAAATAATTTAAGCAAGAATAAAACTTTTATTTTAAAGTATAATATTTAATAATGGTTAAATTAAATCTAATAATAAAATTTATTCACAACCTTAAATAAAATAATTTAAAATTTAGGACTCATATTTAATTATCACAACTATTATTAATTAAAGGAAGAATCAAGTAATTGATGACAAATTGCCGTACCTCTCAATGCTCAGCCCAATAATTTTTTCTCGATTTAAAGTTTTTCTTTAACCATTGGACTATATACTTTAACCTTACCTTTATCTCTAGATTCCATTTTTTTTTTAGCCTCAAATGGAATCTAGAGATAAAGGTAAGGTTAAAGTATATAGTATATATATATAAATAATTTAATAATATATACTTACCTTAATTAGTTAACTAGAATATTTGGAAGACACTACTTATATGTTTTAATAATAAGACCCCTTTTTTTTTCTCTCTCGATTAGGTATTTACACCTACTGAAATAATGTGTTATTTATACGAATAATATACTATAAATCTTTCTTTATAAGATTTTATATAAATAAAAGGTACTATATTCAATTAGTTCTTATTATATTATCCCAACAACTCTAACTTAATCAGGTCATTTCCTTTTAAAATAATCCTTAACTTTTAAATTAATCCAATGTTTTAAAAGTTTTTTTAAACTACAAAAAAAAACAT